AGAAACCAACCTGGCTTACGCCGGTCTGAACTCAAATCATGTAAGGATTCAAAGATCGAACAGATCTGCCCATTAAAACTGCTGCCCCTTAAGGCTCCCTTAATTCAACATCGAGGTCGCAAACTTTTCTTTCGATGTGGACTCTCAAGAAAAATTACGCTGTTATCCCTAAAGTAACTTGTTCTTATGATCATTAATAATGGATCAACTTATAAGCCAATTATAATTGTTTTTCAAAACAAAAGCAGTTAATCAAAATATACTTTTACCGCCCCAGTAAAATAATAATATTCCTTTAATAAACTAACACTACATAATTAATACAAAAGAAATTTATTATAAAGCTTTATAGGGTCTTATCGTCCCTCCATATTATTTAAGCTTTTTTACTTAAATATTAAATTTTATAACTTGTGCTGAGACAGTCCTCATCTTGTCCGACCATTCATACAAGCCTCTAATTAGGAGACTAATTATTATGCTACCTTCGCACGGTCAAAATACCGCGGCCCTTTAATTTATATCAGTGGGCAGGCCAGACCACATAAATCTATTTACACATGGACATGTTTTTGATAAACAGGCAGAAGAGATTATTGCCGAGTTCCTTAACACAACTTTTAATTTTAATAAAATCAAGAAATATAACCCAGATTTTCATAATTCACAAAATTTTATACTAATAACTCAATTATAACTTCAAATAATTTATTCCATAAAATTTTTTAATAAATAAGCTAAAATGATTTTAAATATTAATTAAACACTAAATAATCTATAACGATCTTAAAGCCTGACTGATTTTAAGCCTAACTAAATAAACAAATCACTCTTCATTTATAGTAAATTTATTATCAAATAAGAAGCTTTTCCCTCCTATTTTTATTTCTTGATTATATTATCATCAAGAACTAAATTAAATTTATTTATTAAAAAACCAGATACCTATTAGTGCGAATAGAATTTCACTTCTAGTAAATCGTTCATAATGACTATGCTACGTCAACCATTACAACAAACTAGCTCACTAAATTTCGGGATTACTTAATCTTATAAGTTTAAATCTGAGTTTCCTGAAACACAAGGCACTAATTTTCACTTATACTTTTATTAAATTAACTTTTCACATATTTCAACTTTCCTTTACAGTACTTGTTAACTATTATCCTAAAAAATTTTCTTTATTAAATACTTATTAAAAGAGAGTTAAGATTATTTTCACTACCATTACTAAAAACACAAATTTATTAAATTAGTTTTTATTTTCAAAATAAATCGATTTGCACGATATCTTCTCAACGTAAGTGAAATGCTTAACTAATCAAGCTCTATTTTGCATTCTAGGAACACTTTCCAGTACCCCTACTATGTTACGACTTATCTCACTTTGTAGTGAGAGCGACGGGCGATGTGTACATATCTCAGAGCTTATACCATCACTTCTTACTAAAACCATGATTACTATTAAATCCGCCTTCCATTAATTACTTTAAAATTAATTTCCGTTTTCATACTTTAAATTGTAGCTCATTCGACTCACACTTATAAGTTACACCTTGATCTGATATATTATATTTTATTATATTAGGATAATTATTTGCCTTTTAACATTATCTAACAACGACGGTATATAAACTGTCTACAAAAGTGTGTAAGATTTTTCGAGGAATATCGATTACTGAACAAGCTCCTCTAACTAGGCTGAGATACCGCCAAACTCTTTGGGTTTCAAGAAAATAACTATATACTACCCAGGTAACTCTTTTAATTTAAGTATAGCAGGGTATCTAATCCTGGTTTATATCTTAAGCTTTTAAGCCTCTTATTCGTTAACTACCATAAAAACAATATTTTAGTTATTTGTTTCACTCATACCTAACACCTTATTTTTATTATTTTAACAACATAATAACTCGTTTTAACCAAAAATTTGTTCACTTAACCTCACAGTATAACCGCGGCGGCTGGCACAATTTTAGCCAGATTTTATATGATTTTCTAGTTCTAGCTTCAACTAATAAGCTAATATTATGTGCTGAGAATTTAATAATTACTAACAGAGCCTATTATTTATAATTTCCGTTTTATTTAAAATATATGAATATTGTCTCACCTAAATTTACATGCACTTATCATCATAAAGAGAACACTTAGCCAGAGTCAAACTTTTCCTAAAATATAATCTATCAAATGCTAGCAGCGCAAATTATATAAAATAATGCTCTTATTATAGAACTTTATAAAAACTAAACTTTCTACTTACTTTATTTAAAAGAAAAACTTCCTGCCGACCCGAACTGAAGCCAAGATCCTCCCACTAACTTAGCTTTATATGAAAATGGGTCGATTATATTTAACTATTTGTTTTATAAACTTTATTTGTAGAATAAGAAGAAAGTAATCTTTACCAATAGATTTTAGTGGTCTTATAATGTTTCTCTAAATAAGTATACCATACAAATTTGCGAGTAATAATGATTAAATCCGTATATAGACTTTATAAGGTTATAGTTAGTAATAGTTAGATCTGTATATAGACTTTATAAGGTTATAGTTACTAATAGTTAGATCTGTATATAGACTTTATAAGGTTATAGTTAGTAATAGTTAGATCTGTATATAAATTGTATAAGATTATAGTTAATAATAGTTAGATCTGTATATAAACTATATACAATTATATTTAATAAGATAAAAATAATACTAATTAAAGCTGTAATACCCTCTTTTTCTTATATCTTTTCATTTACTCTCGCTAGTATTCAAAGATATAAAAAAAAAAGAGGGTATTACAGCCTTATATTTAATTAAATAAATCATTATTAATAATTTTTCTATAAAGTGTAAAAATAATATCCTGCTTTGATCATATAATTTATTAAATTATTATAATATATGTAAAAAAAAAAAATAATTTTTTTTTTACATTAATGGGATATTTCAGTGCCCCCCAAAAAAATAGGGATTATCAGTTTCTTTTTTACAGTCTTTTTCGTCACACTTTACTATATTTTGACCAAAATGTTCAAAAAATTAGTGACACTTATTTTCTAATTCAAGTGCTCACAAAACCCGGGGGGTAATTTATTTCTCTTTTTAGTACGAAAGATTCACATGGAATAAACAATTATTTTTAAATTAAATTTTTTACATAAAATATAAAATTCCAGATTTTACTATCGACTAAAAACTACCTCCCGTCCACTTGTCTTTGAAAATTTCAATTTCAAGTACATATTAGTATAAACTATAAAATATGTAACAAACATTAATGAGGACCCCTATCAAATGAAGTGCCTGAAAAAGGATTATCTTGATAGGATAAATCATGTAAAACCACAGATTTACCTTCATTATACTCAATGGGATAGCCCCATTACCTCAAGAATCAAAATCTAATGTGCCACTACACTAGAGTATATAGTTTATAAAAAGATAAGCTAATTAAGCTAGTGGGCCCATACCCCGTTTATGAGGGTAACAATCCCTCTCTTTTTAATTTTTTTAATTCCTTCTCATATTTTATTTTTTTCCACCTTAATGTTTGGAATACTAATAGCAGTTTCTTCCTCTTCATGGTTTACAGCTTGAATGGGATTAGAACTTAATCTCTTATCTTTTATCCCCTTAATTTCTTCTGAAACAAATCAATTTTCCTCAGAGGCCAGCTTAAAATATTTCCTGACCCAAGCTTTAGCTTCAGCTATAATTCTATTAGCGTCTTCAGCGATAATCGCCGGAGTAATGTTTCATTCATATTTATTGTCCGTTGCTTTACTAATCAAAATAGGAGCTGCTCCTTTTCATATATGATTTCCAATAGTAGCAGAAGGATTGGGATGGCTTCAGTTTATCATTCTATCAACAATTCAGAAAATTGCCCCAATGGCCCTTTTATCTTATGTAATTGATTCTGCCCACTGATTAATTGTTATTATCGTCCCAACCTCTGCCCTGGTTGGAGCCTTAGGGGGTATTAACCAACTTATGCTGCGGAAACTCATATCCTACTCTTCTATTGGTCACACAGCCTGAATACTATCAGCCCTCTTAATTAGAGAATCCTTATGATTCATTTACTTCATCGTTTACTGTGTTACCTCCGTAACCATTGCCTTATTTTTCTTCCACAAACAAGCATACCACTTTAATCACCTAATCTCCACCGGATTTCAAAACACTACACAAAATTGTATTATATTCATGTCTCTTCTCTCTTTAGGGGGACTCCCCCCATTTACGGGCTTTATTCCGAAATGAATTACAATTCAAGAGATTTCAACATCAAATTATACCTTTTTAGCCTTTTTTTTAATCTTAGGTACTTTAATTAATCTTTATTACTATTTACGTTTAACTTTAAGTTCTTTTATGATATCTTCAGCTATACTCAAGTGACAATTTCTGATAGAAAGAAAAGTTAGACTTATTACTACTTTCATAATTTTCTTAAATTTTATTGGACTCCTTATCGCCCCCATTACCTACATAATTACCTCTTAGTCGAGATCTTAAGTTAACAAAACTAAAAGACTTCAAACCTTTCAATATGAGTTAAATCTCTTAGGTCTTAATAAGCTCCAACACTATCGTATCTCCAGAATTGCAGTCTGACATTTTTATATTAAACTATGGAACTTTTGATAAAAGAGGGGAACCCCTCGTTAATAAATTTACAGTCTATCGCCTATTCTCAGCCATTTTATCACGCGACGATGATTATTTTCTACAAATCATAAAGACATTGGGACATTATACTTTATCTTAGGGGCTTGATCAGGAATGGTAGGAACAGCCCTTAGTTTAATTATTCGAGCTGAACTAGGGCAACCAGGTAGATTAATTGGAGATGACCAAATTTACAATGTTGTAGTTACGGCCCACGCATTTATTATAATTTTCTTTATAGTTATACCGATTATAATTGGAGGATTTGGTAATTGACTAGTACCTCTTATGTTAGGGGCCCCAGACATGGCCTTCCCACGAATAAACAACATGAGATTTTGACTTTTACCCCCCGCTCTCACCCTACTTCTTTCAAGAGGTATAGTAGAAAGTGGAGTTGGAACAGGATGAACAGTCTATCCCCCACTAGCAGCAGGAATTGCTCACGCAGGAGCTTCAGTTGATTTGGGTATTTTTTCATTGCATATAGCAGGAGCTTCATCCATCTTAGGAGCAGTAAATTTTATTACTACAGTCATTAACATACGATCTAACGGGATAACTATAGACCGTATACCACTATTTGTGTGAGCTGTTTTTATTACAGCAATTCTTTTATTACTTTCCCTACCAGTCCTAGCAGGAGCTATTACAATATTATTGACTGACCGTAATTTAAATACTTCATTTTTTGACCCAGCTGGAGGAGGAGACCCTGTTTTATATCAACATTTATTCTGATTCTTTGGACACCCTGAAGTCTACATTTTAATTCTACCTGGCTTTGGTCTAATCTCTCACATTGTTAGACAAGAATCGGGGAAAAAAGAAACTTTTGGAACCCTTGGTATGATTTACGCCATACTAGCAATTGGAGTTTTAGGCTTTGTGGTTTGGGCCCACCATATATTTACAGTGGGAATAGACGTGGATACTCGAGCTTATTTTACATCAGCAACTATAATTATTGCCGTACCGACAGGAATTAAAATCTTCAGTTGATTAGGTACCCTACACGGAGCTCGACTAACCTACTCTCCTTCACTGATATGAGCCTTAGGATTCATTTTTTTATTTACAGTAGGGGGCTTGACAGGAGTAGTCTTAGCTAATTCATCTATCGACATTATTTTACATGACACTTACTATGTTGTAGCTCACTTTCACTATGTTTTATCTATGGGGGCTGTATTCGCTATTTTTGCGGGCATTGCTCATTGATTCCCTTTATTCACAGGAATAACTTTAAACCCAACTTGATTAAAAATTCACTTCATTGTTATATTTATTGGAGTAAATATTACTTTCTTCCCCCAACATTTCTTAGGGTTAAGAGGAATACCTCGGCGTTATTCAGATTATCCAGACGCCTATACAGCTTGAAACGTACTATCTTCAATTGGCTCTACTATTTCACTGGTAGGTGTTTTAGGCTTCGTCGTCATTATTTGAGAAGCATTTACAGCAGCCCGGCCTGTTTTATTCTACATGTTTTTACCAACTTCAGTTGAGTGACAACACGATTTACCCCCAGCAGACCATAGTTATATAGAAATTCCAATAATTACTAATTTCTAAAATGGCAGAAAAGTGCAATGGATTTAAGCTCCATATATGAAGATCTTATGTCTTCTTTTAGAATAATGGCAACATGAGGTTACTTAGGATTTTTAGACGGAGCTTCCCCTCTAATAGAACAACTAATTTTTTTTCACGATCATGCTATAATTGTCCTCACACTTATTGTAACTATTGTAGGTTACATGATGGCCTCCTTAATAACTAACAAGTATATTAATCGGTTTCTATTAGAAGGACAGACTATCGAAATCATTTGAACTATACTACCAGCTATTATTTTACTATTCATTGCCTTTCCTTCACTTCGACTTTTATATTTATTAGATGAAGTAAACGAGCCCGCAATCACCCTTAAAACAATCGGACACCAATGATACTGAAGTTATGAATACTCAGACTTTCAACAAATTGAATTTGATTCATACATAATCCCCAGTAATGAATTATCTGACAGTAACTTCCGACTCTTAGATGTTGATAACCGAGCTGTACTACCTATAAACACACAAGTCCGTGTTTTAATTACTGCTGCAGACGTTATTCATTCATGAACAGTACCTTCTTTAGGAGTTAAAGCTGACGCTATTCCAGGTCGATTAAATCAAGTTAGTTTTTTAATAAATCGACCCGGACTATTTTATGGTCAATGTTCGGAAATTTGTGGAGCAAACCACAGCTTTATACCTATTGTAGTAGAATCGGTGTCAGTAGATGCCTTCCTTAACTGAATTAATTCTATAAGAGAAGAATCATTAAGTGACTGAAAGTAAGTGTAAATCTTTTAAATTTATCATAATAGTTGCGTCTATTCTTAATGAAAAAATTAGTTAATTAATAACATAAGCTTGTCAAGTTTAAGTAACTAAGTTGTTTAGTATTTTTTAATCCCTCAGATAGCCCCATTATTGTGACTTAATCTCTATGTATTCTTCTTTTTAACCTTTATGCTATTTGTTACAATAAGTTATTTCACTTATACACCTACTATGAAAGAAAAAGAAGGATTAAAATATGAAGCCCACCAAATAAGCTGAAAATGATAACTAACTTATTTTCCGTCTTTGACCCCTCTACATCTTTAATAAATATACAACTAAATTGACTATCTACTTTTATTGGATTATTTATAATTCCTGTGGCATTTTGAATATTACCAAATCGACTTTATTTTATATGAAGTTCTTTATTAAAAACCTTACACTTAGAATTTAAAATCTTATTAGGCCCTAACTCCCCCGCAGGAAGTACCCTATTGTTTGTAACTTTATTTTCTATTATTGTCTTTAATAACTTTATAGGACTTATACCCTATGTGTTTACAAGTACAAGTCACTTAGCAATAACCCTGTCTTTGTCACTGCCACTATGATTAGGATTCATACTTTATGGATGAATTAATCACACAAAACACATATTTGCTCACCTTGTTCCACAAGGAACTCCTGCTTTCTTAATACCATTTATAGTTTTAATTGAAACGCTAAGAAACATCATACGACCCGGAACATTGGCCGTTCGACTAGCGGCTAATATAATTGCTGGCCATTTATTACTTACTCTCTTAGCCTCTACCGGGCCTAGCTTAAGAATAACTATTCTCTCTTTACTAATCTTGTCTCAAATTCTTTTACTAACATTAGAAGCAGCCGTAGCTGTCATTCAATCCTATGTATTTGCAGTATTAAGAACATTATACGCCGGAGAAGTAAACTAATGTCAGATCACGGACACCATCCTTACCACCTTGTAGATATAAGCCCATGACCATTAACAGGATCAATTAGAGCAATAATATTAACTACTGGATTAGTTAAATGATTTCACAAATTTCAAATTGATTTGTTCGCCCTAGGAGTATTAGCCGTCTTATTAACTATGATTCAATGATGACGAGATATTACTCGAGAAGGAACATATCAAGGATTACACACTACTATCGTAACAATTGGCCTTCGATGAGGAATAATCTTATTTATTACATCAGAAGTATTATTCTTTTTTTCGTTTTTCTGAGCATTCTTTCACAGAAGATTGGCCCCTTCTGTAGAAATTGGAATTAGATGGCCCCCCGCAGGAATTATACCTTTCAACCCCTTCCAAATCCCCTTACTAAATACAGCAATCCTACTATCATCTGGAGCTACTGTAACATGAGCCCACCATGCAATTATAGAAAGCAATCACACCCAAGCCCTGCAAGGACTAGGAATCACCATTCTTTTAGGAATGTATTTTACAGCTTTACAAGCCCTAGAATATTTTGAGGCCTCATTCACAATTGCAGATTCAGTCTATGGATCTACTTTCTTTGTTGCCACAGGTTTCCACGGCCTTCACGTAATTATTGGCTCTTCATTCTTAGCTGTTTGTTTTTATCGTTTATATTTATGTCATTTCTCTAGTCATCATCACTTTGGATTCGAAGCAGCCGCTTGATACTGACATTTTGTAGATGTAGTTTGATTATTCCTATATATCTCAATCTATTGATGAGGAGGATAATAATATCTTTTTAGTATAAAAAGTATATTTGGCTTCCAACTAAATGGTCTAGAACATCTAGAAAAGATAATGATTATTTCCAGACTAGCAATTATAATTACTTTAATCATCTCTGCGGTTGTAATAATAATTTCCTTTTTATTAAGCAAAAAGACTATTACTGACCGAGAAAAAAATACTCCTTTTGAATGTGGATTTGATCCCAAAGGGTCAGCCCGCTTACCTTTCTCCCTTCGATTTTTCCTGATTGCAGTAATTTTCCTCATTTTCGATGTGGAAATTACTCTTTTGCTCCCCTTAGCCACTATTCTAAAAATAGTAAATGTTTTTAGATGGCTTTTTACAGGAGTCTTTTTTATCTTAATTTTGCTCTTAGGACTTTATCATGAATGAAATCAGGGGGCATTAGATTGAGCAGACTAAGGATAGTAGTCAAAAATGATATCTGATTTGCATTTAGAAGGTGTTACGAAGTTAACCTATCTTATTAAGGTAAAAAGCGAACTATTGCATTCAGTTTCGACCTGACCTTTGGTATTAAAATACCTTTACCTGATTTTTAACCAAAACCAAAAAGAGGTATATTATTGTTAATAATAGAATTGAAAGCTAGTTTCTGGTTAAGGAAATAAACTGAGATGAGAAAAAGCTACTAACTTTTAACTTAAGCGGTTAAATTCCGTTTTTATTTCTGCTTTTGTAGTGTAATACAACACATTACATTTTCAATGTAAAGATAAGATATTTATTCTTTTAAAGTATTATTCATAGGTTAAAAATAACCTCTTTAACATCTTCAGTGTTACGATCTATACATGATCTATATGAATTTATATAATTATAATGGATAAAACACCCCAAAATAAAAAAGTAATTATATAAAGCTTAATTCTATTATCCTGTATTTTTTCTAACAAACTTGATCTTTTTATTAAAGATTTATGTAAATTATGTCCCCCTTTATTCTCAAACCATCCTTGATCTCCTATTTTATAAATATTGAAACCATTAAGCAAAAAGTTGTACATTACATTTTGAGTAGAAAGAAAAGGAAGGAATCACATTCTTCCACTAAAGACTACCGTTCTATAATATTTAAACGAATTTAAAACGTATAAAAAAGAACCTAAATTAAGAACGTACCCAATCCAAGCCCCTAGGCCACACACTAACAAAACTAACCCCTTATAAAAACTTCTTAAACAAATTATGTAAGGATAGGGGATAATTAATCAGCTAAGTATTGAGCCGGCCGTTACAGCCCCCAAGGCCAATAATAACATAGGATTAGTTAATAAACCTCTTTCGTCATTTACAGTATGTAAACTTCCCATATTAAAACCCCCCGTTACAGAATAATAAACTAGACGAGCAGTGTAACAAACTGTTAATCCAGTTGCAAACACGTACATTAAAAAAGAAACATAATTGATAGTTCCCATAAATGCCATTTCCAAAATGACATCTTTAGAATAAAATCCAGCTATAAAAGGTATCCCACATAGAGCTAAATTAGCTAAATTTATATAAAAAGTAGTCAAAGGCATAAATTTGCTTAACCCGCCCATTATTCGAATGTCTTGATAATCTTTTGCCCTATGAATAATCACTCCTGCACATATAAATAACAATGCTTTAAACAAAGCATGAGACAGTAAATGAAAAAAAGCCAAATCAGGTAAACCGAACCCCAAGATTCTCATTATAACCCCTAACTGCCTAAGAGTCGACAAAGCAATAATTTTTTTCAAATCATACTCAAAATTTGCGCCCAGGCCGGCCATAAACATTGTAGCACCCCCCAACAACAATAATGCTTGAGAATATTCTCTACCATGCATGGCTGGCTCGAACCGAACTAACAAGTATACCCCCGCAGTCACTAGGGTAGAAGAATGGACTAAAGCGGACACAGGGGTTGGAGCTGCTATCGCAGCAGGCAACCAAGCAGAAAAAGGAATTTGAGCTCTTTTAGTTATAGCAGCAAGTATGACTAAAAAACATAAGATTCCTAAAGATTTATCATTACAAATTCTATTTAAGTAAAAAACAAAATTTCAACCCCCGTAAACAGATATTAAAGAGATTGCCAACAAAATAGCCACATCTCCCACTCGATTTGATAGGGCAGTCAGTATTCCAGCTGCACCAGATTTTTCGTTTTGATAATAAATTACAAGACAATATGAAACTAGCCCCAATCCATCTCAACCCAAGAGAATACTAATTATATTAGGCCTAATAATTAATGCAACCATAGATACTACAAATATTAAAACCAAATAAATAAAACGATTTATATTAGGGTCTCCTTCTATGTACCCGCCCCTATAGTATAAAACTATAGAAGAAATTAGTATGACAAACCCTAAAAACATTAAAGACATTCAATCAAGAATTAAAGTTATAACAACCGAATTCCTGTTAGTTCTAACGATTTCTCACTCAATAAAATAACCCACTCCCCTATATAAAGAAATTAAGGATATTAACAATATAGTTCTAGAACCTAGTAACAAAAAAAATATACTAGATAAATACATCTTCAAACTTCATAGCACGATCTAAAATAACTTTAAGTTATATCTCTGGATCCACAGACCAGCGTTTTAAATAAACTATTTAAATTAAAACGCAAATAATATAAGACTTCTTCTTATAAACATTAAATTCAAAGGTAGTCAATGTAACATTAATACTAAATACTCACGCACTTTGCCCCTACAACAAGAAAATATCCCATTATAATACTTCCCATGCTGACTAATTGAGAACAAGTATAAGGTATATGCAGCGCTAAAAAAAGACAATAACCCGATGCCAAGTATATTAATACTTCTTCAATTTATAATTCTAACAATTAATTGAATTTCACCCAACAAATTTAAAGTAGGAGGGGCCGCTATATTTCCAGCACATAATAAAAATCATCACATCGCCATAGTAGGCATAATATTCAATAATCCTTTATTAATTAAAAGACTCCGACTCCTCAACCGCTCATACACTATATTGATCATAAAAAACAACCCAGATGAACATAAACCGTGCCCGACTATTACAACCACAGCCCCATTCACACCCCATCAATTAAAAATAGTAACCCCACACAATACTATCCCCATGTGGGCAACAGATGAATAAGCAATAAGGGCCTTAATGTCCACCTGACGTAAACACATTAAACTAATCAAAACTCCGCCTACCAGTCTAATTCTAACCCAAACTCAACAGAGTTTTCTGTTAACATGACTAAATAAAGGCACAACACGCAATAGGCCGTAACCCCCTAACTTAAGTAAAACCCCAGCTAAAATTATAGAGCCTGCAACAGGGGCCTCAACATGAGCCTTAGGCAATCAAAGATGAAATATAAACATAGGAAGCTTAACAATAAAAGCAAACACCCTTCTTAAATACCACACTTTATAAATAAAAGAACAACCTAATACTTCGTGAGTTAGCCCTAAGGTTAAAGACCCCCCACAATTATACAAAATTATTAAAGAGACCAACAAAGGCAAAGAAGCAGTTAAAGTATAAAACAATATATAAATTCCTGCCCCAATACGCTCAGGTTGATACCCCCACCCTAAAATTAAAATCAAAGTAGGAATTAAAGAGGCCTCAAATCTAATATAAAAAAGAAACAAATCAGTAGAAGCAAAAGTTATAACCAAAAAGAAATTTAAGAAACAACAAGTCATAACAAAAATTTTGTGAAAATTATTCTTATCCAAAATTGACTGCCTACTTATTAATACTAACAACATGATTCAAAATCTGAGAAGAATTAAAACATAACTCAACCAGTCTGAACCAAACCTATACCTTAATAAACTTATATAAAAATCATGCTTACAACATAACAAATAATAAACGAAAAGAATTATTATCCCTAATTGTACCCCATATCATCTTCTACACCCCAGTGTCAAAAAAAGAGAACCTAACACAAATTTTAACATCGAAGTATAGTAAATCTAGAAAATCGATCATTTCCATGAGTACGAATAATTGACACTAAAATAGATAACGCCAGGGCTCCTTCACAAGCAGCTAACGTTAAAAAAATAAGAGTAAAATAACTTTCTTGCCCTAAATAGGAAAAAACTATGGTTAATAATCAAAAAATACCTAATATTATATATTCTAATCTAAGTAAAGAACTTAATAAATGCTTACGCTTAGATACAAAGCCTCATATACCCCTTAGGATTATAATTAACCTCCCTAGTAAATAGAAATTAAGTCTTAACATTTGTTTTAATAGTTTAATAAAGAACTTTGGTCTTGTAAATCAAAAGTGAATTAATATAATTCTTAAAGCATCAAGGGAAAGAAAGATTCCTATCATTAATTCCCAAAACTAATATTTTAAATTAAACTACCCCTTGATATTTCATATATTTTACTGCTTTATCTAATTTCAATAACACTAAGATTAATCTTTATTAACATTACCCACCCCTTGGCCATAGGAATAATATTATTACTACAAACCTTGGCAATTTGCGCTATTACTGCCCTAATAAACTTTCATGTCTGATTTTCGTATATTCTCTTTTTAATTTTCTTGGGGGGCATACTAGTATTATTTATTTATATTACCTCTCTAGCCTCTAACGAGATGTTTCAATTTTCGTTTAAGATAATTACCTTTTTTACTTTTATAATCTCTTTAGGAGTCTTAGTTACAATATTCTTAGACCCCCTATTACTAGATTTTAAAATAGCTTCTTCAGATATACATAAATATATAGGGACCTCATACAACAGCCAAGCCGTTTTAATTAGCAACATTTATTCAACTAACACTATAAACACAACTTTGTTTATAATTTTATATTTATTATTAACTTTGATCGTAGTAGTAAAAATTACATACACTTTTTTAGGCCCACTACGAATACTAACCACTTATGACAATACCTATGCGTAAATCTCACCCACTATTTAAAATTATAAACGGAGCGATCGTTGATATACCAGCCCCTTCTAACATTTCCATCTGATGAAATTTTGGATCTTTATTAGGACTATGTTTAGTGGTACAAATTGCAACCGGCCTATTTTTAGCAATACACTATACAGCACACATTGATCTTGCTTTTTCAAGAGTTGCCCATATTTGTCGTGATGTTAATTACGGCTGACTCTTACGAACAGTTCACGCAAACGGAGCGTCCTTCTTTTTTATTTGCTTATATTTACACGTCGGGCGTGGTTTATACTATGGCTCATACTTATTTATACACACATGAATAGTAGGAGTGATCATTCTATTCTTAGTTATAGGAACTGCTTTTATAGGATACGTTCTACCATGAGGGCAGATGTCTTTCTGAGGGGCCACAGTTATTACAAACCTATTATCAGCCGTTCCTTACATTGGAACCGACCTGGTTCAATGAGTCTGGGGAGGCTTTGCGGTTGACAACGCTACTTTAACTCGGTTTTTCACATTTCATTTTTTATTCCCCTTCGTCGTAGCAGCCGCCACAATGGTTCACATTCTTTTTCTACACCAAACCGGCTCTAGTAATCCGTTGGGACTAGTTAGAAACATTGACAAAGTCCCTTTTCATCCTTACTTTACATTTAAAGACATCGTTGGATTTATTTTTATACTTATAGCCCTAATTCTCCTCAGATTATTTGACCCTTATTTATTGGGAGACCCAGAAAACTTTATTCCAGCAAACCCTATAAGAACTCCCCTACATATTCAGCCGGAATGATATTTCTTGTTCGCTTACGCCATTCTCCGATCTATTCCCAACAAACTGGGAGGGGTTATTGCCCTAGTTGCTTCAATTGCAATTCTTTTTATTATACCTTTCACCCAGAAGGCAAACTTCCGAGGACTATCTTTTTACCCAATCAATCAAGTTATATTTTGATCAATAGTAGTAATCGTTATTTTATTAACGTGAATCGGGGCCCGACCTGTAGAAGAGCCTTACGTACTTACAGGACAAATTTTAACTGTACTATACTTTTCATATTACTTAGTCAGACCTATTATATTTATAATTTGAGACGAAATTCTTAGATAAACAATTATTTGGCCGAGGACAGGCAGATACTTTGAAAGTATCCAACAGAGGTTTAAATCCTCTAATAATTTTTACTAAAATTAGAACACTAAATACGCTGAACAACACTTAAAGGAGAACAATTCTCATATACATTTTTAACCCCATAAAAAACATAAGATAATTTAGTGACACTGGCAAAAATCTTTTTCAAGATAAATATATCAATTTATCATACCGAAACCGAGGCAAAGTACCACGAACTCAAATAAATCTAAACACAATAAACACCAACTTTAAACAAAATCTCAACCTGCTAGGCCTACAGCCCATAAATAAAATAACAAACAAGGCCCTCATAAACAGAATACTCCTGTACTCAGCTAAAAAAATAAGAGCGAACCCTCCTCCACTATATTCCACATTAAATCCAGACACCAATTCAGACTCTCCCTCCGCAAAATCAAAAGGAGTACGATTAGTTTCAGCCAAACAAGATACAAACCAAACGCCTGCCAGAGGAAGAGTTAACACTATTAACCAACACTCTCTTTGATAGTTCCTAAACAAGCTTAAATTAAAACCCCCCACCAAAAAAATAAAAGATAATAAAATTAAAGCAAGTCTTACTTCATAAGAAATAGTTTGAGATACTGCACGAATACTCCCTAACAGTGCATACTTAGAATTAGAAGATCAGCCCGCCCCTATTAAAGTATAAACCCCCAGCCTAGTACAACATAAAAAGAAGAGGGAACCTAAACTAAAATTTATTAACCCAGTCTCATAAGGGATTACTAACCAAACCACTAAAGAAATAAATAGACTAAAAATAGGAGATAAATAATACGGCAAAAAATTTCTTATCACCGGCAATGCTTGTTCCTTAGTAAACAACTTCACTGCATCCGCAAAGGGCTGAAGAATACCAATAAAACCTAATTTATTGGGCCCCTTACGAATCTGAATATATCCTAATACTTTACGCTCTAATAAAGTAAAAAATGCTACTCTAACTAATACACAAATTATTAAAATAATATAATTGATTATCATTATTACAGTCACTATTAAGTAAGGAGACAAACCTTATTCTTAGATCCTAAGTCTAATGCACTTTTCTGCCAACTTAACACCGTTAATAACATTCAAACTACAACAAAATATTTGACTTACTAAATCCTTTCGTACTAAAGTAAATTTATTTTAATTATGGAAGATAGAAACCAACCTGGCTTACGCCGGTCTGAACTCAAATCATGTAAGGATTCAAAGATCGAACAGATCTGCCCATTAAAACTGCTGCCCCTTAAGGCTCCCTTAATTCAACATCGAGGTCGCAAACTTTTCTTTCGATGTGGA